CAAATTCATTAAAATTTCATGTACGGATTCTTGAATACCTACTATGGTAGAATACTCATGTGGTATTTTATCGGATTTTGCGCGTGTAATACATGTACCTTCTATTTCTCCAAGCAAAGCTCTTCGCATCGCAATGCCTATTGTTTCTGCTTGTCCTCTCATAAGCGGAGCCAGAATAAAGCGTCCATAATAAAGCCGCTTACTGTCGGCTCTTGATTCAACACACTTCCACTGTAGTGGTAGAGTCGACACTATTACTTTCTCTTGAACCATAGTAATATTATTTGATCAAATCATTGAATTATTTATTTCTCTTGAAAAATCTTCAATGTTTATTTTTATACCCGTCTTTTTTTAGGGGGCCTGCAGCCATTATGTGGCATAGGGGTTACATCTCGTATGAAATTTAATAGTAGACCACTTCTACGAATAGCCCTTAATGCCGCATCTCTTCCGAGACCCGGGCCTTTTATCATGACTTCTGCTCGTTGCATACCTTGATCTACTACTGTCCGAATAGCATTTCCTGCTGCGGTTTGAGCGGCAAAGGGTGTCCCTCTTCTTGTACCCTTGAATCCACAAGTACCGGCGGAAGACCAAGAAATTACCCGACCACGTACATCTGTAACAGTTACAATAGTATTGTTGAAACTTGCTTGAACATGAATAACTCCCTTTGGTATTCTACGCGCATTTTTACGTGAAACCTTATGTCTATTCTTACGTGAACTAATTCTTGGTATAGGTTTTATCATCTCATAAATTGAAGTCAGAGATATGGTATGGATATATCCATTTCATGTCCAAACAGATTCTTTATTTTTTTATTTTGTCGTTGGGTACTTTAGATTTATAGAGCCCCTCTTTTTTTTTTCTAAAAATTATCCTTGTCTTTGTTTATGTCTGGGGTTGGAACAAATTACTATAATTCGTCCTCTCCTACGGATCAGTCGACATTTTTCACAAATTTTACGGACGGAGGCTCTTATTTTCATATTTGTCGTTCCTTAACTTAATCCGGAATTTCTTTATTGGAAGAAAATAAATTTATTGAAATTTTTAATTTCGAATTGTATTGTATCTCCACGAAATGTTGAAGTTTAGAAAACCCCTTAATCACTAGCACTAATCATTCTAATCGTTGTTTCAGAGTCAAAAAATTCTATGTCCCTTAGTTGAGTCATAATGCCTTTCTTCATATTTTCTATATTTACTGTTATAATTTTTGTAAAAATAAATTATGTCGAATCCATTTGAAAACCTAATGTAGAATCCTATTTTCATTATCTAACCAAATAAAGAGTATACCCCTTAGAAAGTTATTCAGAAATGAATAACCTGTTTTTGTTCGTTCACTTGGGGTATTAATTAATGTAGGAGGCGTACATAGTAGAAACTCACCCTTTCCCTTTACTTTTCTTGCACAAATATGAGAACTCCTTACTTAATATATAATTTTATAATTGGGATATGATAAATATTACCATATATAGCACAAAATTTCTCCGCCGATTCCTTTTAGTCGAGCTTCTCTGTCTGGCATTATACCTTGAGAAGTAGAAAGAATTACAACTCCCATCCCGCCTAAAATTCTCGGGATTCCTTGATAGTTAGAATAGATTCGTAAACCAGGTCGACTGATCCGTTTTAAATTGAAAACTTTTCTATCAGGTACCTTCCTATTTCTTCTATGTCGTAGGGTTAAAACTAAAAAATATTTGTTGCTTTCCTGATGTTTCCTCATGTTTTCAATAAAACCTTCTCGTAAAAGTATTTTAACAATGTTTTCACTGATGTTAGTATAGGGTATTCGAAATGTTCTTTTTTTATTCATGCCAGCATTTCGTATATAGGTTAGTAGGTTACCAATAGTGTCTTTACTCATAATAAACTAAGATTTTAATTATTCCCGAATTTTGATATAATCAACATGCTCTTTTTGAATTTTTTCTTAATTGTTAAACATTTAACAATTATTCTGATTGAAAGGCATATACGTGAGACACAAACAATCTATTAAATTAATTTAAATCTACTAATTAATCAATTTCATTACAAATACTATAAACTGTAAAACTGTATTATGTCCTAATCTTATAATACTTCAGGTGCTAATGAAACTATTTTAGTGAAATTTAACTGTCTTAATTCCCGGGCAATTGCTCCAAATATTCGAGTTCCTTTTGGATTTCCTTCTTGATCAATTACAACTGCAGCATTGTCATCATATCGTATTATGATACCAGTTTTACGTTTGAGTTCTTTACAAGTACGTACAATTACGGCTCTAATCACTTCGGATCTTTCTAGCGGTGTATTTGGTATTGCTTCCTTGATTACAGCAACAACAACGTCACCTATTTGAGCATATCGTCGATTACTAGCTCCTATAATTTGAATACACATCAATTTTCTGGCTCCGCTGTTATCCGCTACATTCAAATGGGTTTGAGGTTGAATCATATCATTTTTTTTTATTGTTTCAATGCAAAGGTGACGTAAAAAAAAAGGAAATATTGGTTATTCAAAAGAAATATACAAGTGTTTTTTTCATCCGAAAAAAATCTTTATTTTGGTTTTATACTCCTATCCTGAAATAATGAATTGAGTTCGTATAGGCATTTTTGATGCCGCTATTGAAATAGCTTTTCTGGCTATATTTTCCGGTACTCCGCTCATTTCATAAAGTATTCTACCTGGTTTAATGACAGCTACCCAATATTCAGGAGATCCCTTTCCTGAACCCATACGTGTTTCTGTAGGTCTTACTGTAACTGGTTTGTCTGGAAATATACGTACCCATAGTTTTCCGCCGCGGCGTGCATTTCTTGTCATTCCTCGTCGCCCTGCTTCTATTTGTCTAGATGTGATCCAAGCAGGTTCAAGCGCTTGAAGTGCATATCGACCAAAGGAAATCATATTTCCTCGATAAGATATTCCTTTCATTCTTCCTCTATGGTGTTTACGAAATCGGGTTCTTTTGGGGTTATAGTTGATGGTTTTTTTATTTCCATCTCTATTCCAGAGCTGGACATGAAAGTTTCATCTCATCCAGCTCCTCGCGAACAAAACGATTATAAAAAAATATACATCTATTTAATGTATTTAATGAATAATATATGTAAATACTATATTAAATCATAAGAGTTTTTGATAATTTATTATCAATTTGTATATATTTTTTGAGATATAAAAAAAATGCATTCGATCTAGATTTATATAAAATTAGGTTTTTTATAAGGTATTAACCAATCTTTATTTTGTTTTGCATTTTAGTAGCATATTGGATGTACTACAATTTTTAAATCTTAAAAATAAAAACTTCCGCGGGCGAATATTTACTCTAGTTAATATTCAGTTTATAGGATTAGTTCATGGCATGGTTTTTATTTTAGGATTAATTCATGCCATGTCTTTAATCAGAATAAATGAATTCATTCCTAGTTCGTTACGCCATCCTATCCAGTGAATCATTAGCATTCGTTTTCAATCGAATCTTCTGCAATCACAGGTTCTGTCGTTCCCATCGCTTCGCGATTAATGGTTAGGTCTGAATTCTACAATGGAGACCTTAATTAAATTTGTGATTGAGTCAATCCTCTCAGTTTTTATTGACTCGGGTCTCTTGATTTTTTTATTCTTTATTTTTTATTAATAGAACAATTTTGTTTAATTATAGATCAATCAGTATTAATGCTTTATTACTTTTCCCTTTATAATAGAAATTTTTGACCTTACATATTTGAATTCTATATCATTCATTTTTATTTTTTTTCTCTCTTTCTCTCACCCTTCCATTTATCTGCAGACTTTACTTTTATTGTTTCATAACTCATAATCAAATAGGTTTTGCCTTTTTTTTATAAAAGCAATTTCAGTTGCTGCAATGATATGACTAATAGATCATATCGCGACTGGTTCCTTATATCCAGATAATGCAAAAGGATGAGTTGGTTATTAGTTAATACGATGACTATGGGCTGGTCTTTTTTTTTTTTTACTCTAACCCTAAAAAAACCAACGAGTCACACACTAAGCATAGCAATTATATTGAATCAAATGATTAATGTAATTTTTATTTAACCTTATAGAATTCTTTTTTTTTTTTTTAAGAATGAAAAAAAAATTTATTTTTTCGTCGATATACTTGATTGACCTAAAGATCAATCAAATACAAATAAATTAAATGCTTATTATTACTCATCTACAAATATCCAAATTTTGATACCTAATGCTCCATAGATAGTTCGAACTGTATAGGAACAGTAATCCATTTTAGCTCGAATGGTTTGTAGAGGTACTCTACCTTCCCGGATCCATTCAACACGTGCAATTTCTTTTCCATCGATACGTCCTGCAATTTGTATTTGAATGCCTTTTGTACCTGCCTGTTCAGTTAATTCAATAGCTTTTTTCATTGCTTTTCGAAATGAAACTCTATTTTTTAATTGTCCTGCTATAAATTCTGCAAGAATAGTAGGGTTTCCATAAGGATTTGAAATTCTTGAAATAGAAAAGTTGAGTTTCCGGTTCACAGTATTAAGTTCTTTTTGTATATTCATCTGTAATTCTTCGATTTTTCGAGGTTCTATTAATAACTTTGGGAATCCCATATAGATTATGACTTGAATTAAGTCGATTTTTTTTTGAATCTCTATACATGCAATTCCCTCGACACTCGAAGAAATTTTAATATTTTTTTGTACATAATTTTTGATACAATTTCGTATTTTGTTATCTTCTTGTAAATCTTCGGAATAATTTTTTGGTTGTCCAAACCAAAGAGAATGATGACTTTGGGTTGCACCAAGTCTGAAACCAAGTGGATTTATTTTTTGTCCCATAATTCCCCATTAGTATTACTATATATATGACGACTTTTTAGTACAGTACTTTTTTTCATACAGTTTTTTTTTAAACATAATATGTTGTATTTTATCTTTTGTGAATATATTTATATTCAAGAATTGAAATAGTGTTGCTCTGCGTCTAAATCTTTA